GTTACCGCCCATAGGAGAAGTAATAGGTAGGGATGACAGGATTTGAACCCGTGACATTTTGTACCCAAAACAAACGCGCTACCAAGCTGCGCTACATCCCTTTTTCAAATTGTTGTACAGTGTCATTGTACAAAATCCATGTCTTGTTTTCCATATCGTTATTTTCTCCTCTATCCGTATAGAATTTTCTTGTCATTTCTTCTTTTTGGTTTCATATAATAAAAGAATTATATACATCTGAAACCTAACGTATAAAAAAAGAATGAATATTTATCGGTAATGCTTAGGAAGAAGGGGATCCCCCCCCTTTTTTAGGAACAGGGATAGGAAAATCTCATCTACTGTTCATTATACATATCCGTTTTTGTTAGGAATTCCGTACAAAAAAAACAAATGATCTTGAACTATAGCATCTGACCATATATGTATTACAATAAAGAAGGAGGATTTTCAATGCAAGATATAAAAACATATCTTTCCACAGCACCTGTGCTAACTACTCTATGGTTTGGGTCTTTAGCGGGTCTATTGATAGAAATTAATCGTTTATTCCCAGATGCTTTGTCATTCCCCTTTTTTTCATTCTAGTTATTGATATGCGAAAAAATGAAGAAAATTTTAAATACAATTCTACGCGACGTGACTAAAACTTAGCCCCCCTTTTTCAGTTCTTTAGGATAGGAAGGAAAGAAAAATGAAAAGTGTATTGAACCTCAGCAAAAATTCGGTGGATCTAAGATCCTATTTTGGAGAACAGAAATGGAAAGAGGGTCCAGTGTAAGGTAAATCCCCACGAAAGCATAGCATAGAAAAAGATACTTAAATGAAATACTGGGATTAGAATACGAATAATTGATAGTTAGAAAAAATTGTATTACTTACATTATTATTATATAAATAATATTCTAGTAATATTAATTAGAATTACATAATTAGAACGAAAACTTTAGAAATGGAATTTCTAGTTAGTAACTTCTATTGATATTTGATATTGATTTTTTTTCTTTTTTGTTCTTTTCGTCTTCTTAGGTTCGGGTCGAAAATAGAAGAGTTAAGTTGATCAAACAAAAATGCAAAGGGGGTTCATGGCCAAGGGTAAAGATGTCCGAGTTAGAGTTATTTTGGAATGTACAAGTTGTATCCAAAATGGTGTCAATAAGGAATCGCCGGGCATTTCTAGATATATTACTCAAAAGAATCGACACAATACACCCAGTCGATTAGACTTGAGAAAATTTTGTCGCTATTGTCACAAGCATACGATTCATGGGGAAATAAAGAAATAGATCGAACGGAACACGTGTGTATGATCTTTCAAATCAAAGGAGCAGGAAAAGGAAGAACTTAACATTACCACATATACATATATATATAATATACAAAATACAAAAAAAACCTATTTCGGTCGGATCTGAAATGAATAAAAAAATAGAATTTTAGAGATAAGGAATAAACCATGGATAAATCCAAGCAACCTTTTCGTAAATCCAAGCGATCTTTTCGTAGGCGTTTTCCCCCAATTGAATCGGGGGATCGAATTGATTATAGAAACATGAGTTTAATTAGTCGATTTATTAGTGAACAGGGAAAAATATTATCTAGACGGGTGAATAGATTGACCTTGAAACAACAACGATTAATTACTATTGCTATAAAACAAGCTCGTATTTTATCTTTGTTACCTTTTCTTAATAATGAAAAACAGTTTGAGAGATCAGAGTCGATCCCTAGAACTACTGGTCCTAGAACCAGAAATAAATAGATATACTCTTCCATTGATTCAAAACTCTAATTGGAACTCAAGCTCAGATTGATGTTTTGTTCGAAAAAGCCTCAAATCCAGATTTGATTGTTGTGTTATAAGAAACAATAAATAGGGAAAGAAGGAATCTTTTTTTTTTTGAAAGATGTTTATTCATTCCTACTACTTATCTAAATTTCTTAATTTATTTTTGTTCTATCTTCCCGGAGGCCGTTCTCCGGGGAATTCCATTCTGTTTCAAGCATTCCTATATATGACTTTAGAATGGAATCTCTTTTATTTGATAATCTTATTGGAAATCATGTAAAGACAATTCTTATTTGATATAGCTATTTGCGCAAGTATTTTACGATTAAGAAGCAATTGCTTCTTGTACAGATTGTGTATTAATCTACTATAACTATAGAATACCCCATTCTCACGAACTGCTGCATTTATCCGAGTGATCCACAAACGACGAAAGTCCCTCTTTTGCCTGCCCCTATCTCGATGAGAGGAAACCAAAGCTCTCATTTTCTGTTGAGTAGCGGTTCGGGTAAGCCTTGAATGAGCCCCTATAAAGGTTGATGCAAATAAACGAATTTTTGTTCGACGTCTCCGAGCTATATATCCTCGTTTAACTCTGGTCATTGAATCAAATTAAACTTTAATGAATAACTAATTGATTTCTCTTCTTTCAGTCATCCTTTTATCCCCCGATTGATTAATAACAAAACGGATTTTTCCGATATATAAAATAAAAATTCCAATGGCTTTTGCTACTATGACCTTCCCAACCACTATTTTTTTTTCTTCCAGGTAAAATACCTGGAAATAGGAAATTCTAGCGATATTAAATAAATAAAAGAAAAAAAAATAATGGGTTCCGTCGTTTCTATGGTTACTTCGTAAACGGTGAGGTCCTCTCTATACACCGGAGCCTCCTCTTTCATTTAATCAAATGTTATTGTGAACTTGTATAGTTCACTCTCCTTGGCTCTACCAATCAATTATACAGTAATAGCTCTTTTCACAAGAAAGGATATCCATACAGTGACGGCATTTAATTATGAAAGTTGGCTAGGTAGCTGACCTTGTTAGTCCGTTCTTTCAAAAATAGGAACATAACCTTTTTACTTCTTATAGTACTATTTCCTCCGCTTAATGGATAACTATTTGCTATGCTACCAATGGGGAATTGCTTCTCATCTCAAATTGAGGTGATTGGATTTGCACCAATGGAAACCATAAATTTCAACTTCATACACAAAAAATATAGGTATATGATAGATCTTCATTTTTATTTTATTTTTTTAGATAGTAAATTACTTTTTCCACTCTATCTATCCTATTCATTGGTACTGGTGATTGGTACTGGAAAAACTGTTTCATTTGTTCGAACTCATGATCTAAACGAGTCGCACATACACCCTAGTACATGTTCCCCTACGCTGAGGACATCCTCGAAGCGCGGGAGATTTCGTGATATTTCTTATTGGCTGTCTTGTATTTCTAATAAGTTGTTTAATTGTCGGCATATCATAATATATATAACAAAATAGGTTGGTTTAGATCGATCTTAACCTGATGATTGATGATTATGAATTATTTCCATTCAATATAAAATCGCGGAAAATTCGAATTATGGTTTGAAGCGGAATCATGTATTTACACGGAATCCCCAGTATTTTCATTTTCGACCGCTACAAGATCAACAATTCCATGAGCTTGGGCTTCTGTTGCTGACATAAAAACATCTCTTTCCATGTCTTCGGATATAACCCATAAAGGGTTGCCCGTTCTTTGTACATAAACCTTTGTGAGGGTTTCGCGAAGTTTCAGTAGTTCTTCCGCTTCCAGGATAAATTCGCCTGCTTGCGCCTCATAAAAAGAACTAGCAGGCTGGTGAATCATAACCCTGATAATATTTGATATAACATCATGCATGAGCGGTTCTTCTATCTCGCACGATTGGGCTAAAGTAAGGGATAAAAAAACAAATAGAATTGAACAGCCGTACAGGCATCTTTTGTGCATTGCATACGGCTCTGCAATGGAATTTCCTTTCTATTCTATCGAATAAAAAAATAGAATCCATCCGATCCAGATCGTTGAATGATCCATTTACCACCCTTCCTTTCGTATTGTAGGAGTAAAAAAATACTATGATGGTTCTGTTGCTTTCTATATTTATCTCGTCTGGGATTTAGCAATCCCAAAGTTTCTTTTTGATATGATCAAATAAGGAAAAATGATCTTTTTTTTTTTCATTTTCGCACTCTTTCTTTCGTAACATAAATATCAGAAAGAGACTTCTGGTGTAGAAGAAAAATGGTTTGTGACGCTGAAAATGTACTCCCGACACATAAAAAAAATCAAATCGGGAATAACCTTTGTTTCATACTACTATCTCGATACAAAATCTCTTGTTAGGAAAAACAATAATAGTTTGTTCATATCGAACTCGAAGTGCCATGCTATTATTACCTATTATTCACATTCAATATGGCGAAGGCATAGTCTTCTTCTTTTTTTTTTCAAATAAAAACTCATTGGCGCCAAGCGTGAGGGAATGCTAGACGTTTGGTAATTTCTCCTCCGACCAGAATAAAAGATCCCATTGAAGCGGCCAATCCCATGCATATTGTATGTACATCAGGCGAAACAAATTGCATAGTATCATAAATGGCTATTCCTGGTATTACCCATCCGCCGGGGGAGTTTATAAACAAATAAAGATCCTTAGTATCATCTTCTATACTGAGATATACCATGAGACCAACAAGTTGATTTGAGATCTCGCTATCAACTTCTTGGCCTAAAAAAAGTAATCTTTCTCGATAAAGTCGGTTGATTAGGACAAAATTGTATCCCTTTTGAACCGTACGTGCACCTTTGGATGCATACGGTTCAAAAAAATTGCGAAAAAAAGAATCAACGTGTCGATTCCAATCCTATCTCTTTTTTTTTTAACAGATTTCTGTTTTTCTAATAAAAATGAAGGGGTTTTTCTTCTATTTTTCACAAAAATATGAGTTTTCGCTCCCTTCCCTAAAAAAAAAGAATTTACTGAACTTAACTTATTTATTTTTATTGAATTAACCTTCATTGATGTATTGTTTCGTCGAGATTTAAATCACGATGTCATTTTCTTGTTCCTGAATGGGTCCTTTCAATTCTTTTAGGTTCATGTTCTACTCCGGGGAAAGATCTACCCGAATTCTATTTGCACATATAGGACAAATGATCTCAGTACCATTTCTTTTTGCTACGACTTTTTTCAATTCGTTTCATGCCCCCCCCCCCAAAACTATTCGATGTATTCATTTGGCATGGCAGTTTGAGATCACCCCTATAATTAAATACTAAGAATCGTCTATGCTACAAGTGGTAATTGTACATATATTACTATTACCAATTTGGTATTTTCTGAACGGAGCCTGGATACTTGATTTTATTAGTCCAAGTCAACCATAAATTCTTCTAATTGATAATATTGATCCTCAATATAAATTGATCTAATTTCACTTCACGCTCCGAATGATTGATTCTTCAATCAATACAATATTTCTTGGACGAAACAGAGGATATCTCAATCGGGGGAGAAAACGGGTAAATCCCATATGACCCAATATGTCTGACAAGTCGCACTATACGTCAACCCAAACTGCATCTTCCTCTCCAGGACTCCGAAAAGGTACTTTTGGAACACCAATAGGCATTAAATTAAAGAAAAAAAATGAAGTACTATACTTTACTTTAATATGGAAACGTAAGAATCAGTTTATTGTCTTCATCATTTTTTCTGTTTATTCTTGTTTATACATAAATTGGAAGGTTTTTAGAGAAAGACAGAATGCAAAAATCAAAATTTTAATGAAGGGATCGACTGTTCGAATAATAAACAAGTATCCATGCATTCGTTCCCACGCAATGGGACCAATGCTCCCATTGCGTATTGGTACTTATCGGGTATAGAATATATCTGCTTCTCTTTGTTCTTACGAACAGAAATTTTCCGTTATTTTCAACGGAATAGAATAAATAGTAACCTTTTCTCATACAGAATCCGCTGAAAAGTACATAACATAGTATATTCCAATGCGATAAAGTTACATAGTGTCTATTTTTCTTTGATAAAGGGGTATTTCCATGGGTTTACCTTGGTATCGTGTTCATACTGTCGTATTGAATGATCCCGGTCGATTGCTTTCTGTCCATATAATGCATACGGCTCTAGTTTCGGGTTGGGCCGGTTCGATGGCTCTATACGAATTAGCGGTTTTTGATCCCTCTGACCCCGTTCTTGATCCAATGTGGAGACAAGGTATGTTTGTTATACCCTTCATGACTCGTTTAGGAATAACCAATTCGTGGGGTGGTTGGAGTATTTCAGGAGGAACTATAACCAATCCGGGTATTTGGAGTTATGAAGGCGTGGCAGGGGCACATATTGTGTTTTCTGGCTTGTGCTTTTTGGCGGCCATCTGGCATTGGGTGTATTGGGACCTAGAAATATTCTGTGATGAACGTACGGGAAAACCCTCTTTGGATTTGCCCAAGATCTTTGGAATTCATTTATTTCTTTCAGGGGTGGCTTGCTTTGGTTTTGGCGCATTTCATGTAACAGGCTTATATGGGCCTGGAATATGGGTGTCCGATCCTTATGGACTAACTGGAAAAGTACAATCTGTAAGTCCAGCGTGGGGCGCGGAGGGTTTTGACCCTTTTGTTCCAGGAGGAATCGCCTCTCATCATATTGCAGCAGGTACACTGGGCATATTAGCGGGCCTATTCCATCTTAGTGTCCGTCCGCCTCAACGTCTATACAAAGGATTACGCATGGGCAATATTGAAACTGTACTTTCTAGTAGTATCGCTGCTGTTTTTTTTGCAGCTTTTGTTGTTGCTGGAACTATGTGGTATGGTTCAGCAACTACCCCAATCGAGTTATTTGGTCCCACTCGTTATCAGTGGGATCAGGGATACTTCCAGCAAGAAATATATCGAAGAGTTGGTGCTGGACTAGCCGAAAATCTGAGTTTATCGGAAGCTTGGTCTAAAATTCCCGAAAAATTAGCTTTTTATGATTACATTGGTAATAATCCGGCAAAAGGAGGATTATTCAGAGCGGGCTCAATGGACAGCGGAGATGGAATAGCTGTTGGATGGTTAGGACACCCCGTCTTTAGAGATAAAGAAGGGCGCGAACTTTTTGTACGTCGTATGCCTACTTTTTTTGAAACATTCCCGGTAGTTTTGGTAGATGGAGACGGGATTGTGAGGGCGGATGTTCCTTTTCGAAGGGCAGAATCAAAGTATAGTGTTGAACAAGTAGGTGTAACCGTTGAGTTCTATGGTGGCGAACTCAATGGAGTCAGTTATAGTGATCCTGCTACTGTGAAAAAATATGCTAGACGTGCACAATTAGGTGCAATTTTTGAATTAGACCGGGCTACTTTGAAATCCGATGGTGTTTTTCGTAGCAGTCCAAGGGGTTGGTTCACTTTTGGGCATGCTACGTTTGCTTTGCTCTTCTTTTTCGGACATATTTGGCATGGCGCTAGAACCTTGTTCAGAGATGTTTTTGCTGGTATTGATCCAGATTTGGATGCTCAGGTGGAATTTGGAGCATTCCAAAAACTTGGAGATCCGACTACAAGGAGACAGGTAGTTTGATACAAGATTGCTCTGGTATCTTTCACCTCTATTTTTTTATTTGAATAGGGTACCCGAGAAATATTGACTTGAATCACCTT